CCGAATAATTCTCAAACTCCGAATAATTCTCTAACTCCGAACCATTCTCATTCTTCTTCTTCTTCTTCTCATTCTCTAACTCCGCACCATTCTCTAACTCTTTCTCTAACTCCAACTCATTCTCGTGAAGCTCTTGAAGCTCTTCAAGCTCAGCCTTTTCCTCATCACTGAGCCGCTCCCCCCCAAATGAGTCGGCGAAATCGGGAAATTCCAATTCATCGGTGCTTTCGTGACCATCAAATAGAAAGGCCCGAGGGCGCCATAGTCTAGGAGACCAAACTATGTGATTTAATAAATCGTCCTCTAGCTCGTCCGCTTCTCCCTCGTCGTTAAACTGCGTTTCGTAGCTTTCAAAGATCAATTTCTGATCAAGGATAGACCAAAATCCATTTGTCATCATAGATACGGGATCCCTTGGTTCGGAGCGAAAAAGCGATTTTTTATCAAACTGACTGCAATCTTTTCCTGTCGGTGAGGATTCCGACAAAGCGCCTTGCACTTCTAATAGGGCATGAACTAGATCCGAATCACTCTCAATTAATTCATAAGAAACGATCCTATTTTTTTCATCGGGTCCGGGTAGAGACCAAAGCTCGTGAGCGACCGATCCGGCAGAACAACTCAAAAGATAAAGAAGTATCGTTAATTTCTTCATGCTCGTTCCAAGTTCTGCGTACCATTTGTACAAAGAACCGTCGTCGCATGATGTCTTCTTAATATAGATAGATATAGGATCTATGAGGTGCGTATTTATAAGTAAATTTTGTGCAACAGCCCTTCCTACCTGATAGAAAACTATCCCATGATCCCGAACCGATCTTACATGGGATCGCAAATCCCAAGTTTGTCTATGAAGAGCATATCTAATTGTATTAGTGTCTATAATTGATTTCTTCTGTGTAATACTAATTGATAAGGCCTCATTGGTAAGTGATACAAGATCTTCTACACTGGCACCCATGGTTATGGACTCAAATCCCCTAGTCTTTTCCAAGTGAAATCCCCTAGTATAGGAAAGAGTGAAAATGTGCTTTCGTTGTTGTGGAACAAGAAGCCTTCTTATTTTAATGAACGTATTTAATTTATTCGGCTCTATTAGAGCGGGATCCACTTTTCTGGGAATATGAGTCGAAGCAATAACAAGAATATTTCTAGTGGAACCTCTTTCACAATCCCTGGAGCTGGAGAGAGAGTTCGCCAATAGACCGAGGGATAAGTCATCCGACCCCTCCCCATCAAGCTCATGAATGTTTGGAATCCATACTATGCAAGGAGACATTGCTTTTGCTAATTCGAATTGAAGGATGATATACCATTCAAGGGGAAGAGAAAATTCGTCCACTTTCATATCCCTAGTTAGCCGCGGCAGTTCACTATCAATATCGTCACTATCAATATCGTCACTATCATCAATAACGGCACTATCATCAATATCGTCACTATCAGAACTATCATCCTCATCCTCCTCCTCCTCCTCCTCCTCATCGTCAAAAAAATCCCAGGCCCAGTTATCCAAGAATTTGTTCACAAATATTGTAATGAAAGGAAGATAGGAGTTTGTCGCTAGGTATTTGACCAAATAGGATCGTCCGATTCCTATAGAACCTATCACTAAAATACCCCTAGAGGGGGATAGGGCTAAGCTGAGCGAAAAGGGTTTTCTATAAGACGGGCACTTAAAACGAAAATTATTAGCCCCATCCGAAGTTTGTGAATAAGTGATTGTCTGATAATGAGCAAGGAATATCCGTCTTTCTGCTAAACAGGATGAATTAAACTGATAATTAAGTAAATACTTTTGATGAATGTCAACTAAGTGTCGTAAGTAAATTGTTCCCGGTTGTTCAATCGTTTGATAACCAGAGTCATTCTTTGAAAAACGATCACGATCACTATTAGTCAGACTCAATAGAATTTGATGAATCCCTTTTTCTGTTCTTAAGTTGGATAACCCAACCAAGAAGTGGCTTTCTTTATCATCAATCCACTTATTGCTCCCGACCCAGGATTCTATTTTATAATCATCAACCCACTCACCGCTCACGTTTTTTCTTTGTCTTATCAATGAATAGATCTCTTTACTTGTATGACTTAGATGTCTCGTATTTCTCGAAAAAGTGATTCGATCGATGGGATTTGGTATGATACTTATGAGATCGATGATATCGATGAAATAGCTTTTCAAATCTTTCTTCTTCTTCTTCTTAGAACGTCTTCCCCCTAGCATGTTGCGGCCAGAATCCCATATTTCTTCTAGACAACCTCCTAATTGTTTCAGAGCAACTAGAAAAAAATCCGTTAACCAGAAAGAATTCAGTTGAGATGTAGGATACCTATCCAGAAGTTTTTGCAACTCAATCATGTATGATGGAATCATAAAAGATTTGATCTTTTCTAACTCTGTCGGTAACTCACGATAGGCTCGGGAAACAAAGATAAGATGTGTACGAACGATAGATCCAGCAACAAGAAGAAGGAAAAGGATTAAATAGAAGACCTCAAGAACATTTGGCGATCTCAGATGTGTCGATATCAATGATGACTCATTATTTCGAGGAATGATTTCTTCGGACAGAAGAAGATTATGTAAAGACTTACTCGAAATCTCACTTATCCGATTCCTTATCTTCTTTATCTTCTTTGGAAGACGCAATTTGTTCTTAAGAATTCTCCCTGATATAACTAATCGATACATAATCCGATGAAAAACGAATACAGGTTTACTGCTACTTAGTATCCGCAATAGGTCTGAAAAAATATCTAAAAGTATCCACTTTATATATTTGTACCCTGTAGAAGTAAAGAACATGGGCATATATGTTTGGAATAGATTCCATTTTGAGAGAGTTGAAAAAGCACTATCTCGTTGAAAGGCTCTATCCATCTGTCTAATGAGTTTTTTTAGGCCAAGAGTCCGTTGTTTCCTCTGCTTTTTCCTCTGTAAATCTTTCTCAGAACATGGAGTGTGAACCATGTTTGAATTGAAATTGAGATAATGATGCAAGCTCTTCTCTTCTGAATCGGATAGATTCATATCTGAAAGAGTTTGACAATACGTTCTTTCCAAATTGACTCTTTGTCCCTCTATTATAGGTGTTCCAGAAATGTCTGCAATCGAGTAAATAGCTCTACGAACTAATGGATCAGATCGAATTGGAAAATGGAAAGATTTGTCCAAGTTATACCTTTCGTCACCACTTTGTGGAAAATCCTTAGATATGAATATGTTAGATACCTGTGACTCGATTGACGAAGGTGAAATAGTATCTCTCTCAAAAAAAGCATGTTTTTTTTTCCCACCGCACGAAGAAAATATTTTGTTTTGAATGAACAAGATACTGAGCAATTGTCCATACGTCAAATCAGAATTATTGAGACGGGCCTTTTCCACATAAAAGGGAAATCTTTTTTTACAATAGAAGCCGAAGTGATGTGGATTATTCAAGAATCGAAGTCGATTTGCTTTAGAAAAAGAAGATATCAATGAACTTCTCTGAAATGGTTTCACGGGATTCAGCCAATTGTCTTGATCGTGGGATAAGATTGAGAAATAGTAATCCGTGTTATCAAAAGATTTCCTGCGATTATTTATAGTATGGAATGAGTCAATCATCCACTTTGGTATCTTATTGAACAAAAATGGTGATATTGTTCCTCCATTGATCAAGAATTTCGATTTTTGAGAAGTATTATGATCATCCAATAAAAAGGGTTTCAATTTTTTCAAATGAACGATTTGAAGACCTATTGATTCTAACAACTGATTGCAGAGTTGATCGTTCGGACCTTTCAATTCATAGATTTGGATCTCAGACCTATGAATGGGGATACTCTCGAAACTCAAAAAGAAAAAAGGAAGCGACTTCGACATGAAGAGAAGTAACTTGGAAAAAAAAAGAAGTAACTTGGAAAAAAAAAGAAGTAACTTAGAAAAATCTTTTTTCTCAATAACCTCAATAACCTCAGACCAATCAATCGAATATTGATTAATACATAATCGATCGAACACTAATTGAAAACGGCTCTTCCGCTCAGAAACGAAATGTTCCAAATGCTCCTGGAAATCCTTGCTCCCATTGGACCATTTGTATCTATATGCATTAGGATCCCGATTTTTGGATCTCTCGGTTCGAGAAAGAAAAATAAGAGGATCGAACCATTTCTTCTGACTCTTTTTCAAATTCAATAAATATTGGTTGATCGTATCTTTAATTATAGTTCTATGATTCAGAGTATCGTTTTCTATTAGATCCCTTTTCATTCCATATTGATCAGGTCTCTTCATTAAAAAGAATCGATTCAATACATTTCTTATATACCCATAGGGACTATATTGGAATTGGATTTGAATCAGATTTCGGATCTGATTGACTGCCTCCATTATGTTGTTGCTAGCAAAGACCACTCTTTTTGGTTTTGGATCTTCCAAAGAATTCCCGCAGGAGAGATAAAAAGATTCATTTTCTTCATAAAAAATAGGAGGTAGAACCAAGAAAGATTTCTTTTTCGATTCATCCCGGGAGGTATCCTTCCAGAATTGTCTTTGATTCAATCCGTAGGAATCAATAGAAAAGGCAAATCCCTTATGATACACCAGATCCGGCTCGGTTATTGATAGAGTGAATAGATCTGCCATTTCTTGAAATCTCTCTTCTGACTCAAAATCGTGGCGTAACGCGTATCCCCCCCTCTTCCGTTCATGTACCAGATCTGATGAAATAGGATGAATTGAGACGGTTTTTTGTAAATACCGAATTATCTTGAATATATTAACTATTTCTTTATTTTCCGATCGCCTGCAAGAGACAAAAGAAATATCTTGTTCTTTCTTCAACAATTTCTGATCCCTAGTGGACCTCTCAGTAGGATTCGAACCCAGATGAAGTTCTGACCATCTGTCAGAGAAAAAAGAACGAATGGCTCTTGTAGGATTCCCAAGAAATTCTTCGCTTTCTTCCGGAAGCGGATGATTATTCATTCGCTTCTCACGTTCCGTGAATAGCCCGGGCATTGAGGAAGATCCAGAAAGGTGTTTAGGGAATCGGTCTGATTCTACCTCTCTTCCTTCCGTTTGAATAAAGGAAGGATCCCAAAGAATCGATCTTTCTTTTAGTTGTTGAATCTCTCTTTGATTGATCAATGTGTGATATTCCGAATCCTCATTATCCTCATTACTAATGGAATCGAAAGGATCTATGAATTGATCAGAAGACCCCTTCAATTGTCTAGAATCCCTTACTTGAACGAAACTAGATCTTGTAGAATCATATTGAATATTTGACGATACATTGCGTAACTTTATCCAATTCTCTCTAGATATTTTCCTCAAAAAATCCGATTCGTGCGGATTCTTCCCCCAACTAACGAAGAGATCTTGGTTGAATAAACACCTATGAAATTGAGCACAATTTTGCAAAGAAATAGCCCACTTGTTTCTCGAGAAGAGATGGGAAACATGCTCAATATCATTTGATTGAATAGTTGACCCAGCTCCTTGTTGTTTGAAGAAACCCTCTGGTATTTTTTCACGAAAAGCAAAGAAGAGATAACAAATCCAGTCTTTCACTAAGATTTCGAATAGCTGTCCCGAATTCAAGTTAATTATGTTTCGCCTCTTACTCGGAGAAAGACGATCAAACAATTCCCAATCATGGCCCTTGCGGATCGGATCATCCATATAATATACAAAAAGAAACTCCAGATATTTGATATCTTTCTCTTTAAATGAGATATCCATTCCAGCGACGGTTTCATTAGAAAACAAATTCCTCTTTTTTCCGATCCAGTTCCTCCACCACCGCGAACTCCAGTTAGATTCAGGCATGAGAAACTTTTTAGTTATTGGGAGAACCCAAGTACTCTCGTTCGGATCCCGGAAACAGCTCTCAGATATCTTTTTTCCTTTTGTAAGATCCAGGAGCGAAACAATCAACCTATTGATATTGGAAGACCCAATAGATTTTTTCGGTGTATCATTTATAGGTCCAATGGAATTCATCGGTATAGGAAGAAGCCCTTTCAAATAGAAATTTTTGCTTTCAACCATATTTCGATTGTTAATACGATATAGAAGGGCCGCTACTACAAAAAATAGTACTACACCCTTGATCGTGAAATATCTATTGTTTTTTGAACTCTGTGAATTGCGAAAAAGGAGGATACTATAAATTCTCGGGTCCAACAGTTTTATAAAACGTTCTTGGTCGCAAAAAAGAAGAATGACAGATCCAAATGAATGCATCTGGGTCCATGAATCTAAGAGATAGTGAGAATTCTTGATCTCGCGAACTATTTCTCTCAATTCGAAAACCCAGAATTGGAATGGACGTATCTTTCGGCTCATGGTTGTGCTTACCTCCTATATATTTTTATTTTTTATACTGTATTTAAATACTGTATTTAAATTGCTTTCGTGCTAAATATGTTTATACTATGATATTGAATTGCATTGATTTATACTAAAGATTTCATTTGAATTGGAATTTGGTTATTCAACATGTACGAGGATCCCCACTAAGCATCCATGGCTGAATGGTTAAAGCGCCCAACTCATAATTGGCGAATTCGTAGGTTCAATTCCTACTGGATGCACGCCAATGGGACCCTCCAATAAGTCTATTGGAATTGGCTCTGTATCAATATCATCTATACATAACGAATTGGTGTGGTATATTCATATCATAACATATGAACAGTAAGAACTAGCATTCTTACTCATACTAGAAGGTGGAATAGAATAAAATAATAAAATAACTAAACGACTTTTCTTTTAGGGGAGGAGAAGGTGGGATA